TTTATATTTTATATATAAATTGAAAGTTTTTTTTATATTTGAATCGGTGTATTTATTTCTTTATCTTTATTTAATTTTTTAAAATTAATTGCCATTTTAATTAATATAAGGAATTTATTTCTATATATTAACCTTATTATAATATATCGTTATATTTTTATTTATTTAATAATAAGTTCTTATTTTAATTTATATACTACCATAAAGTATAGGATCCTATTTTTTTAAGGAAAAAGAAGTTATTATATAATAATATATTTAATTAAATTTAATTATATATTTAAATATAATTATTATTAAATATATATAATAATATTTATTAATTAATATTAAATCCTATTAGAATAAATCAATTATATTATTTAATCCTCCTTTATAGTAAAAAAAAAAGAAGGATTAAATACACTAACACTTGATTAGAACAGAAATCAATCGTATGATTAATTATTAACACCATATCTTTAATTATATATATAAGAGAAGAAGTTGTTGACATCGAGGGTGTTCTAGTTCTCTTTTTTTTTGACTTTTATGTGATTTATTTTTATATATTTTCTTAAAATTTTTGATTATTTGCTCAAATTTTTATTTATTTGATTATGGATTATTGTTGTTAATCGTTGAAAGTTTTATTCTTGCTTGAGTGTTCATTATTTCTTTGTATTATATGCAAGTTTTGTTATACTAAATGTTCTATTCATGCAGTAATTAAATTTAATTATCAAGTGATTTTGGAATTAGCAATTGATTGAGTTTCGGCATAATTCGTGCCAGCAGTCGCGGTTAAACGATTGATGCAAGTGAATATTGTCGGTTTGAGTAGTTATCTTATATTTTTAGGAATATATTTTTATATTTGTAAGGTGAAATTTAAAATTTTTTTATGGTTCTTTTTGAGAGGCTATGAAACTTAAATAATAAACTAGGATTAGATACCCTATTATTTTAAGCGTTAATTAGGTTTACCTGGGTAGTGTTAGTTAAGATCTTTAAACCCAAAGAATTTGGCGGTATCTCATTCCGTTCAGAGGAACCTGCCCCGTGATTGATAGTACACGATTAACTCTACTTAATTTATTTGTTTGTATATCTCCGTTATCAGAAGATCTTCTTAGAGTTATAATTTTCTTAATTTATAATTGTGAAGTATTTCAGGTCAAGGTGCAGCTTGTAGTTAAGAGGAGGTGGGTTACAATAAATTTTTATTTATTTACGGATTAACATTGAAATATTGTTAATGAAGGTGGATTTGATAGTAATTTAATTTATTTTATTTATTTGACTATTGGCTCTGAGGTGTGCACACATCGCCCGTCACTCTCATTATTGATTTTGATTAAATTTATATAGAAATTGGTCATTCAAGCTAAAATGAGATAAGTCGTAACATAGTAGATGTACTGGAAAGTGTATCTAGTAAGATTATCAAGATATAACTTGTTAGTAAAGTATTTCATTTACGCTGAAAATTGTTCTGTGCAATTCAGGATATCTTGATTATTTATTTTATTATATTTATTTTTTGTAATTTTAATTAGGTAATAAAAGTAATTTTTTTAAGTTTTGTTTTAGTATATTTTATAGAATAAATTATTTTAATTATAGTTAAGTAGTAATGTAAATGTGTTATGAAATATTCATTAAATTTATTAAAGTATATTTTATTTATAGTACCTTTTGTATCAGGGTGAATCAAAATTTTTGTAGTTATTTACTTATCTCGATTTGGGTTGATCTATAAACAAATTATAGTTAATGTTTCATAATTATTATTAATTTGTTTATAGAAATGAGATGTTAATCGTTTCCTAAGATATCTAGTTTCTTAAGAAAAATTTTAAATTTTTAAGGTAGGTGTTCTTGTTTAATTTTAAAATTAAAGAATACTATCCTGTTTATTCTTCAGGGGATAAGCTCTGAAGGKTTATAATATAAACTATAATTTTTTGTTTTTGAATATAATGGTAGGCTTTAAACCAGCCATCAATTTTGATTACGKTTTAGKTCATTCTTTTTTATTTCTTATTTTATAATTATTTTAGKTTTTTTATTAAGATRATAAATTTAATTTTTWAAWTTTTGTAATAATGGTTTAATTAGTATATTTCTTTGTTTATTATAATTTATTTTGTGAATTTATTATAAGGAACTAGGCAATTATGATTTCCGCCTGTTTATCAAAAACATGTCCTCTTGTATTATATTTTGAGGTCTAGCCTGCTCMCTGATGAAATTAGAWTTAAAGAGCCGCGGTATCTTGACCGTGCAAAGGTAGCATAATCATTAGTCTCTTAATTGGAGGCTGGAATGAATGGTTTAACGAGAAATCAACTGTCTCTTATTAAATTATAGAATTTAACCTTTAAGTTAAAAGGCTTAAATTTTTCTTAAGGACGAGAAGACCCTATAGATCTTAATATTTAAATTTGGTATAATTTCCTGATAGTTTTTTTATAGTTAATGTAAATATTTTGTTGGGGTGACATGAAGAATAAATAAACTCTTCATTATTTAATCATTAATTTATGTCTAATTGATCCATAATTTATGATCATAAGATTAAGTTACCTTAGGGATAACAGCGTAATTGTTTTAGAGAGCTCATATCAACAAAGCAGATTGCGACCTCGATGTTGGATTAAGAAAAATTTTGAGTGCAGTAGCCCAAAAATTAGGTCTGTTCGACCTTTAAATTCTTACATGATCTGAGTTCAGACCGGCGTGAGCCAGGTCGGTTTCTATCCTAAGATAAATGGTTCACGTTAGTACGAAAGGACCATGTGAATGGAATAATTTTTTAGTTTTGATTGAAATTAATTATTTACTATTTTGACAGATTAATGTAATGAATTTAGAATTCATTTATGTAGGTTATTCCTACAAATAGTATTGATACTTTATGATATATTTATGTTTGTTTTGAATTTTTTTCTTTTGGTTATTTGTGTTTTAATTAGAGTTGCTTTTTTGACTTTATTAGAGCGTAAGATTTTAGGTTACATTCAAATTCGTAAGGGTCCAAATAAGGTTGGTTTTATAGGTATTCCTCAGCCTTTTAGTGATGCTATTAAGTTAATTTGCAAGGAACAGCCAATTCCTATTGTATCTAATTATCTACTTTACTATTTTTCTCCAGTTTTTAATTTGATGATTTCGTTGTTTGTTTGGGTTATTTTTCCTTATTTAACATATATGTGTTCTTTTTCTTATGGTTTTTTATTTTTTTTGTGTTGTACTAGATTGGGTGTATATACTGTAATAATTGCGGGTTGATCTTCTAATTCTAATTATTCTTTATTAGGATCATTGCGTTCTGTTGCTCAAACTATTTCTTATGAAGTGAGTTTAGCTTTAATTTTATTATCATTGATTATTTTAATTGGAAGATTTAATATATTTGATTTTATAGATTATCAGTTGTATTGTTGGTTTGTTATTATTTCTTTTCCTTTAGCTTTAGCTTGTTTTGCATCATGTTTGGCGGAGACTAATCGAACTCCTTTTGATTTTGCTGAAGGTGAGTCTGAGTTGGTATCTGGATTTAATATTGAGTATGGTGCAGGTGGTTTTACTTTAATTTTTTTGGCTGAATATACAAGAATTGTTTTTATAAGAATATTATTAACTTTAATTTTTTTGGGTGGTGATTTTTATTCTTTTTTATTTTTTGTGAAGCTTGCTTTAGTGTCTTTTGGATTTATTTGAGTTCGTGGTACTTTACCTCGTTTTCGTTATGATAAATTAATGTATTTGGCATGAAAGAGATTTTTACCTCTTTCTTTGAATTTTTTTATTTTTTATGTTGGTTTTAAGGTTTTATTAATTTCTATTATTTAGTTAATTTTACTAAATAATTTGGAGCTAATGAAAGATTTATGTTTTAAACTGTTTATGCTATTTAAAGTTAATTATTTTATTATTCTTTAATTAACTTAATTTCTTTTTAGAATTGTTAAAAATTTATAGGAATTTAAAATTATTTTTAATTTTAAATTCCTATAAGTTAGTGAAATTTTTTAAGAAAATAGAAGTTAATTTAATAATGAAATTTCTAATTAAGTGTGATTTATTTTAGTTAATTGTTTAATTTTTAAATAAGTTAATAGAAGAGTTAAACTTCTAATTTTATGTTTTCAAAACATATGCTTCTCCTAAGCTTATTAACTTATTATTCCTTAATTAACTTATCTCATATATTAGCTACATGAACATTAATTATAAAGTAGGTGAAATAAATTATTGTTAAAATTTGTCCTGTTATAATATAGGGTTCTTCAACTGGTCGTTTTCCAATTCATGTTAATAGGATTACTACTACAACTATAATTCAAAATATAATTTGGTTAATAGGGTAGAATTGAATGCCTCGGAATGGTGCCTTATTATAGAATGGTAAAATTATTAAGATTCTAATAGAAAGAAATAGTGCGATAACTCCTCCTAATTTATTGGGAATTGATCGTAAAATGGCGTATGCAAATAGGAAGTATCATTCTGGTTGAATATGTACTGGTGTTACTAGTGGGTTGGCTGGTACAAAATTATCTGGGTCTCCTAGTAGATAAGGTCTAATTAAGCATAATATAATTAGTAAGGATGTCATTAGGATGAATGTAATAGAATCCTTGAATGTAAAGTAAGGGTGGAATGGGATTTTTTCAATATTCCCATTTAATCCAAGTGGGTTATTTGATCCTGTTTGGTGTAAGAAAAATAAGTGGATTGCTGCTATAGCAGCAATCAAGAATGGTAGAACAAAATGGAAAGTGAAGAATCGATTTAATGTTGCGTTATCTACGGCAAATCCTCCTCAAACTCATTGTACTAAATCTGTTCCTAGGTAAGGGATGGCAGATAATAGGTTGGTAATTACTGTTGCACCTCAAAATGATATTTGACCTCATGGTAATACATAACCTATAAATGCTGTTGCTATAACTAAAAATAGAATGATTGTTCCGATTATTCAGGTATGTATATAAATATATGATCCATAATAGATTCCTCGTCCTACATGTAGGTAAATACAAATAAAGAATATTGATGCTCCGTTTGCATGAATAGTACGAATGATTCATCCATTATTAACATCCCGGCAAATATGGACTACTCTTCTAAATGCTATTTCGATATTTGATGTGTAATGTATGGCTAAAAATAATCCTGTAACAATTTGAATTACTAAACATAGTCCTAATAATGATCCATAGTTTCATCAAAATGAAATATTTGTTGGTGCAGGTAAATCAATTAGTGAGTTATTTATAATTTTAAATAAAGGATGTCTTAATCGTAGGGGTTTATTCATTAGTTATCTAATTTTACGAATTGGACCTTGATTAATGTTCGTAATTTTTACTACTACTAGTAATGCTAAGAATAAGTAGATTATTACTATTAATGTAATAGGAAATGTAGGTTTGTTATATAATTTACTAATAGATATTGTTATTTCTTGGTAATTAATTTTATAAGTAATTGTCACAGTTTCTGAACTACAATAAGAATCTATAATTAGGGCGTTAGTAATAATTAATACAATTAATATAAGGGTTAAGCTTACAAAGGCAATAATTAATACGTTAAATTTGAGAAAAAAATTTTCGTTTGAGGCAATTCTTGTAATGTAAATAAATAATACTAGTATACCTCCCAAGAAAATTAAGAATAAGATATATGCTAGTCAAAATCTTTCTATTACTGCACCTACAGTTAATCCCACAAGAAATGTTTGTAAAATAATAAAAATTAGTAGTGACATAGGATGGTTTGTTTTAATAAATCCAATATTTAGGATATTTGAGAGGGCCAGTAAGAGTCTCTTGATATCAGGGGTTATTTTACATAAAATGCTGGTTTTGGAGACCAGTGACGGGAAATCATTGTCCTACTCCTGAATTAGTTTAAAGTGGGGGGCTATCCTTATCTTTGGTTTACAAGACCAATGTTTTTATAAACTATTAAAACTAATGTTAATATTTTCTGTTTTTGCTTCTTTACTTATTTATTTTAGTGGTGTTTATGTTTTTTCTTCTAAACGTAAGCATTTGTTGATGGTTTTGTTAAGATTAGAATATATTGTTCTTTCTCTTTTTATATTAATTGTTATTTTTCTTGTTGAGTATGATTATGATTATTTTTTTCCTGTTATTTTTTTAGTTTTTTCTGTTTGTGAAGGTGCTTTAGGTCTTTCTATTTTAGTTTCTATAATTCGTTCTCATGGTAATGATTTTTTTAATTCTTTTGGGTTATCTTTATGTTAAAGTATTTGTTGATGGTTTTTTTCTTGATCCCTCTTTCTTTATATACTAATTCATGATGAATGGTTCATTCTTTTATGTTTCTGTTTAGATTCATCTTTATGGTTTGTGTTTATTCTTATTCTGATTTAAGTATAATTAGATATTTTTTTGGTGTTGATTATTTTTCTTATAGTTTGATTTTATTAAGTTTTTGGATTTGTTCTTTAATGATTACGGCTAGAGGTTCAATTCATTTATCTTCTTATCATTCAAATTTTTTTGTTTTTATGGTTTTGTTTTTAATAATTATACTTTATTGTTCATTTGCTAGTTTGAGATTATTATCTTTTTATATTTTTTTTGAGGCTAGCTTGGTTCCTACTTTATTGCTTATTTTAGGTTGAGGTTATCAGCCAGAGCGTCTTCAGGCTGGTATTTATTTGATTTTTTATACTTTAATTGCTAGATTACCGTTGTTGTTAGTTTTATTTAAGGTTTATGATTTTTTTAATACTTTGTATTTTCCTTTATTGATTGATTTTGGTTCTTGTTATTTTATGTTTTATGTTTTTATAATTTTAGCTTTTTTGGTTAAAATACCTATATTTTTAGTTCATTTATGACTTCCTAGGGCTCATGTTGAGGCTCCTATTTCTGGTAGAATAATTCTTGCTGGTGTATTACTTAAGTTAGGTGGTTATGGTATTTTTCGTGTAATAAGGGTTATTTCTTATATGGGATTGAAGTTTAATTATTTTTGATTATCTCTTGGCTTATTTGGTGGTGTTATTGTTAGATTTATCTGTTTTCGGCAGGTTGATTTAAAGTCTTTAATTGCTTATTCTTCTGTTGCTCATATAAGAATAGTTATTGGTGGTTTAATAACTATGAACTGATGAGGTTGTATGGGTTCATTATCTTTAATGGTTGGTCATGGTTTGTGTTCTTCTGGATTATTTTGTTTATCAAATATTATTTATGAACGTTTAGGTAGACGAAGATTATTAATTAATAAAGGTATAATTAATTTAATACCTAGAATGGCTCTTTGATGATTTCTTTTGAGATCATCAAATATAGCTGCTCCTCCTTCTATAAATTTGTTTGGTGAGTTAGGATTGTTAAATGGTATTATATCTTGATGTTCTTTTATATTTTTGGCGTTAATGTTTATTTCTTTTTTTAGAGCTGTATATACTTTGTATATGTATTCTTATTGTCAGCATGGTTGTTATTATGCAGGTATTTATACTTGTTCTTTAGGTTATTTCCGTGAATATCATCTTTTATTTTTACATTGATTACCTCTTAATATTCTTTATTTAAGGGGTGAGTTTTTCTTTTTTTAGTTTTGCTTAAGTATTTTAATATAAAATGTTGTTTTGTGGGATCAATGATATGATTTTTCATCTTAAGCCTTGAATCTTTTTTCTATCTGTTCTTTAAGTTTTTTTTCTTTGTTTTTATCGAGAACTCTAATTTTTTTTTTAGGTATTTATTATCTTATGGTTGATTATAGAATTTTTGTTGAGTGGGAGCTTTTTGATTTGAATGGTTCTATAGTAGTTATGACTTTAATTTTAGATTGAATGTCTTTAATTTTTATATCTTTTGTTATATATATTTCTTCTCTTGTTATTTATTATAGAGAAGATTATATATCAGTTGAGAAAAATATGAATCGTTTTGTTATTCTTGTTTTAATATTCATTCTTTCTATAGGTTTTTTAATTATTAGTCCTAATTTAATTAGAATTCTTTTAGGTTGGGATGGTCTTGGTTTGGTTTCTTATTGTTTAGTAATTTATTATCAAAATGTAAAGTCTTATGGTGCTGGTATATTGACTGCATTATCTAATCGTATTGGTGATGTTGCTATTTTAATTTCTATTGCTTGGATGTTGAATTTTGGGGGTTGAAATTATATTTATTATTATGATTTTGTTTCTGGTTCTTTTGAGATGCAGGTTATTACTATATTGATTGTTTTGGCTGCTATGACTAGGAGTGCTCAGATTCCTTTTTCTTCTTGATTGCCTGCTGCAATAGCGGCTCCTACTCCCGTTTCTGCTTTGGTTCATTCTTCTACACTTGTTACTGCTGGAGTATATTTACTTATTCGATTTAGACCAATACTTAATACTTTTAATTGTGGTTGGTTTTTGTTATTGGTTGGTTGTATAACTATATTTATGGCTGGATTAGGGGCTAATTTTGAGTTTGATTTAAAGAAGATTATTGCTCTTTCTACTTTGAGCCAGCTTGGTTTGATAATAAGTATTTTAGCTATAGGTTATCCTAAGTTGGCTTTTTTTCATTTATTAACTCATGCTTTGTTTAAGGCTTTGTTGTTTATGTGTGCAGGCTCAATAATTCATAATTTAAAGGATTCTCAGGATATTCGTTTCATAGGTTCAATTGTTAATTTTATACCTTTAACTTCTGTTTGTTTTAATGTTTCTAGTTTATCTCTTTGTGGAATACCATTTCTTGCAGGTTTTTATTCTAAGGATTTAATTCTTGAGATGGTTTGTTTGAGATGGGTTAATTTTTTAATTTTTTTCCTTTATTTTTTTTCTACTGGTCTTACTGCCTCTTATTCTTTTCGTTTGTTTTATTATTCGATGTCGGGTGATAATAATTATTATCCTAGTTTTTCTTTTGATGATAGGGGTTTTTATATTTCTTTTGGTATAATTGGTTTATTGGTTATTGCTGTTTTTGGAGGTAGTTTATTGTCTTGACTTATTTTTCCAATTCCTTATGTTGTAAGTTTGCCTTACAGCTTAAAGTTTTTAACTATAATTGTGGTCTTGTTGGGTGGTTATTTTGGCTATCTTGTTTCTAATTTTAGTCTTTCTAGTGATCTTTTTTCTTTAAAGTTAATTTCTGTTGTTAGATTTGCTGGTTCAATATGATTTATACCTTTCTTGTCAACTAAGTTTATTAGTTATTTTCCTTTAAGGGTAGGTTATTATTCATCAAAGTCTTTTGATTATGGTTGAGGTGAATTAATAGGTGGGCAAGGAGTTTATACTTTATTTGTTTATTTAATTGGTTATATTCAGGGTTGATATGATTCTAATTTTAGGATTTATCTTTTAACTTTTATCTTTTGAATGTTTATTTTAGTTATTTTTTATTTTATTTAACCTAAATAGCTTATCTTAGAGTATAACACTGAAGATGTTAAGGAAATATTTTATTTTTGGGTATTTATAAATATAATATATTATTTTTACAGTGAAAATGTAATGTTTTAATTAAACTATATAAACTTGCTAGAAATGTTAACGGAGTTTAACCGCTAATATAGAAAGTTAGCAGCTTTTATATTGGCTTTACATTTCCTTAATTGGAACTTAGGTTCAATTATATTATTAACAGTAATACGCCTCTATTTGGCTTCAATTAATAGAATAAGGGTATTATTTTACCAATCTTCCAGGTCGAAACTGACTGCAATTTTTCGCTTCTTATTCTTTTAAGGTTGATTGGATATTCAATACTTTTTGAATGCAACTCAAATGTTATAGTTAACTACAACCCTGTTAATCAGCTCATTTTAGGGCCCCCTGTTTTCATTCATGATATAATCCTCCTAATAGGACTGTAATAAAGAATATTGTTGTTATAGTTCATACTATAATATTTGATCTTTTTATAATGATAATGATTGGTAGAATAAGAGCAATTTCAACATCAAAAATTAGAAAAATTACTGCAATTAGGAAGAATCGTAGTGAAAAAGGTATACGTGCTGATCTTTTTGGATCAAAACCACATTCGAATGGTGATCTTTTTTCTCGATCATTAATTGATTTTTTTGAGAGGATGGTTGCAATTAATATGATTGCTATTGGTAAAATAAATCTAATTATGAATCTTGTTGATAGGATTATGATTGTTTTTCTTGATTAAGGATCAATCTTTTTGATTGGAAGTCAAATGTACTATTATACTAGAAAAACTTTATCTGCCTCATCAGTAAATTGAGATATACAAGAATAGTCATACTACGTCTACAAAATGTCAATATCATGCTGCGGCTTCAAATCCAAAGTGATGTCTTGGGGAGAATTGATTTATTAAATGTCGTAATAGACATGTTGATAAAAAAATCGTTCCAATAATAACGTGTAGTCCATGGAATCCTGTTGCTATGAAGAATGTTGATCCATAAACTGCATCTGCAATAGTGAATGGTGCTTCTCAGTATTCGTATGCTTGAAGTATAGTGAAATATAATCCAAGAATTACTGTAAAGAATAATCCTTGTATTGCTTGTGTATGATTAGATTCTATTAATCTATGATGAGCTCATGTTACTGTTACTCCTGATGCTAGAAGAATTGCTGTATTAAGTAATGGAATTTGTATTGGATTGAATGGTTGAATTCCTATTGGTGGTCATAATATACCTAATTCAATTGTTGGTGCAAGTCTTCTTCTGAAAAATGCTCAGAAGAATGATATAAAGAATAAGACTTCTGATGCAATAAATAAGATTATTCCTCATCGTAATCCTACTGATACAAATCTTGTGTGTAGTCCTTGATATGTTCCTTCACGAACTACATCACGTCATCATTGAATTATTGTTAAAATTGTGATTCCAATTCCAATTATAAATAGGTTAATGTTGAATAAATGGAATCATTTAGCTAATCCTGATACCAATACTATTGCTCCAATTGCTCCTGTTAATGGTCAAGGTCTATAGTCTACTAGGTGGAATGGGTGGTTTGCATGGGTTGTTAACATATGTATTTTAATATACTTCTCTTGAGTATAAAGTTCTTAGAATTGAAAATACGTATGCTTGGATTATAGCTACTGCTGATTCTAGAATTAATAGGAGTATTTGCCCAATAATTAATATTGAAATTATATTTATTGCTATTGATGGTCCTGTGTTTCCGAGTAGTGTTAATAATAGATGTCCTGCAATTATATTTGCAGCTAATCGTACTGCTAGGGTTCCAGGTCGAATAATATTACTAATTGTTTCAATTAAGACTATAAATGATATTAGTGCTGGTGGTGTACCTTGTGGTACTAGATGGGCAAATATATGGTTTGTGTGATTGATTCATCCGAATAATATAAATCTTAATCATATTGGTAATGCAATGGCAAATGTTAATGCTAGGTGTCTAGTTCTTGTGAAAATGTAAGGGAATAGTCCTATGAAATTATTAAATAATATTATAATAAAAATTGAAATGAAAATAAATGTAGTTCCGTTAAATGATTTAGGTCCTAATAGTGTTTTGAATTCATTATGTAGTGTTAAATTTAATTTATTTCATAAAATGTTAATTCGGGATGGTGTTAATCAGAATATTGATGGAATTAATAATAATCCTAGTGTTGTTCTTGTTCAGTTTAATGATAAGTTGAAGATGTTAGTTGATGGGTCGAATGTTGAGAATAGATTTCTTATCATTTTCAGGTTAGGTTCTTTCTTTTAATTATATCTCTTTTAATTCTTTTGATTGGTTCTATTTTGAATGAGAAAAAGTTTATTTGGTTAAATAAGATTAATACAATTGAGAATATAATAAATAATGAAAATCATATTAAAGGGGATATTTGTGGGATATAAAATTATATTAATTTTTCATCAGAAGTAGTCGTTAATTACTATTTTATGGTTTAAGAGACCATTACTTACTTTCAGTCATCTGACGATTAACCAAGGGGTACCCTGGTTAAGTAGTGATTTTAGATTGACATTCTAATGTTATTTTTTAACTAACCTCTTAGATTATCTTAGATAGTCATTTAATAAAAGTATTAACAGAGGTTCTCTCAATTACAATAGGCATAAATCTATGGTTTGCTCCACAAATTTCTGAGCATTGACCAAAGAATAATCCAGGTCGATTAGTTGTAAATGTTCCTTGGTTTAATCGACCTGGGGTGGCATCAATTTTAACTCCTAGGGCTGGAACTGTTCATGAGTGAAGAACATCTGATGCTCTAGTTAAAACTCGTACTTCTGTATTTATAGGTAAGATAGTTCGATTATCTACATCTAGTAGTCGAAATCCATTTTTTTCTAAGTCTATTTCGTTTGTTATATATGTATCAAATTCTACATCAACGAAGTCTGAATATTCATAACTTCAGTATCATTGTCGTCCAATTGTTTTAATTGTAATTATTGCATCTACTGAATCATCTAATATATATAATAATCGTAATGATGGTATTGCAATAAAAATTAATGTAATAGCTGGAAGGGCTGTTCAGATTGTTTCGATTATATGCCCGTGTAGTATATTTCGGTTTGTATAATTAATAGTTAATATATATCTTAGGCTATAGCCTACAATTACTGTAATTAATAATAATACTATTATTGTATGATCATGAAAGAAAGATAGTTGTTCCATTAAAGGAGAAGCTCTATCTTGTAGAGATAGATTTGATCATGTTGCCATAATTTCTAATAAAAGGTCGAACCTTTATTTATAGAGCTTAAATCTATTGCACTACTCTGCCATATTAGAATCTAGAGATTAATGGTATTTCGTTGTATCTATGTTCTGCTGGTGGATTATTTTGCAATCATTCTGTTGATCTTGATATATTTGTTCTAAATATAATTGCTCGATTTGAAATTATTCTTTCTCATATAATAATAATAAATATAATAATTCCTACAATTGAGATAGTTGATCCAATACTTGAAATAACATTTCAAGCTGTATATGCATCTGGGTAATCAGAATACCGTCGTGGTATTCCTGCTAGTCCAAGGAAATGTTGAGGGAAGAATGTTATGTTTACTCCAATAAATATAATAGTGAATTGAATTTTTAATCATGTGTTGTTTATAGTTAATCCTGTAAATAATGGATATCATTGGATTACTCCTCCTATAATTGCAAATACTGCTCCTATAGACAATACATAATGGAAGTGTGCTACTACATAGTATGTATCATGTAGTACAATATCTAATGATGAATTTGCTAATACTAGACCTGTTAAACCACCAATTGTAAATAGGAAAATGAATCCTAATGCTCAAAGTAAAGGTGGATTGAACTTAAATTTTGTTCCGTAAAGTGTTGCTATTCATCTAAATACCTTAATTCCTGTTGGTACAGCAATAATTATTGTAGCTGATGTAAAGTATGCTCGTGTGTCTACATCTATTCCTACTGTGAATATATGATGAGCTCATACAATAAATCCTATAAGTCCAATTGATAATATTGCATAAATTATCCCTAATGTTCCAAATGATTCAATTTTTCCACTTTCTTGATATACAATATGTGAAACAATACCAAATCCTGGTAGGATTAAAATATAAACTTCTGGATGACCAAAGAATCAGAATAGGTGTTGATATAGAATTGGGTCTCCCCCTCCTGCTGGGTCAAAGAATGATGTGTTTAGGTTTCGGTCAGTTAATAATATAGTAATGGCTCCAGCGAGTACTGGTAATGATAGAAGAAGTAGTAATGCTGTGATGGCTACCGATCAAACAAATAGTGGTGTTTGGTCAAGTGTTATGTTTTCTGATCGTATATTAATTGCTGTTGTGATAAAATTAACTGCACCTAGAATTGATGATACACCTGCTAAATGTAATGAGAAGATTGCTAAGTCTACCGATCCTCCTCCATGAGCAAAAGCTCTTGCCAGTGGAGGGTAAACTGTTCATCCTGTACCAGCTCCATTATCTACTATAGAGGATGTAAGTAATAGTGTTAATGAGGGAGGTAGTAATCAGAATCTTATATTGTTTATTCGTGGGAATGCTATATCTGGTGCTCCAATTATCAATGGAACTAATCAATTACCAAATCCACCAATTATAATAGGTATAACTATAAAGAAAATTATTACAAATGCGTGTGAGGTAATAATAACATTATAGATTTGATCATCTCCAATTAAAGATCCTGGTTGTCCTAATTCTATTCGGATTAGTATTCTTATTGATGTACCAACTATTCCTGCTCATGCTCCAAATATAAAGTATAGAGTACCAATGTCCTTATGGTTTGTTGAGAATAATCATTTTTGCGGTAAAGTGGCTGAAATTTTTAGGTGATAGACTGTAAATTTATTTATGAGATATATTCTCCTTTACCATAATTAATTTAGGCCTTATATTCAATTATGATTCTAGACTGCAATTCTGGAGGTGTAGGTAAATTACTAAGGCCTAAAAGCTTATTCTTTTAATTATAACTTTGAAGGTTATTAGTTTATTTAACTTAAGTCCTTAATATAGAAGGATTAAGCTTGGTGTTGAGATTAGTCCCAGGGTTGAAATTATCACTGTTGTAGGTAAAATAAATATTGTTGATTTAGGTTTTATGTTTATTGATCACGAATTTATTGTGTATGATATGATTAGAGCAGAGAATCTAATTCGTATGTAATAATATAGTGTAATTGTAGTTAATACCACTATTATTGTTATAATAATTGATAAATTATTTTCAATTAATGATTGTATAACAATTCATTTTGGTAGAAACCCCAAGAATGGGGGTAATCCCCCTAATGATAATAGTGATAAGAATATTATGAACTTAATTTCTGTTTTTATATTTCTTGATGAATAAATTTGGTTTATGAAAAATAAATTTATTCGTTTAAATAAAACAACTATAATAATTCTTATTAGTGTATAGATAATAAAATAAAGTTCTCATATTCTTTCTCTCACAATTAATGATCTAATTATCCATCCTAGGTGTCTAATTGATGAATATGCTAAAAGTTGACGGAGTGAGGTTTGATTTAAACCTCCTAATGCACCAATAATAATTCTTACGATGATAATTATGAAAATGAATATTCTTATTTGAATACAGTAAGATATAACTATTATTGGTGCAATCTTTTGTCAAGTTATTAGGGTTAGGCAGTTAATTCATCTTGTTGTTCTTATTACTTCTGGAAATCAAAAATGAAATGGTGCAGCCCCAATTTTTAATAATAATCTTGATCTAATTATTATTGATGGGATTAATTCTCCTTCCCATTCTGAAGGGGTTTTTATTTGAATTATTAGGATCGAAAATAATAATATTGTTGAAGCTATTGCCTGAACAATAAAATATTTAATTGACGATTCGTTTATTGACATATTTTTATTATTTGTTAGTAATGGAATAAATGAAAGTAAGTTGATCTCTAGTCCTATTCAAACTCCAAATCAGGAGTTCGAAGAGATGGACAGGATCGTTCCTATCATTAATGTTGATAGGAAGAGAAGTTTTGTTGAGTTGTTGATCATTAAAAAGGAGAGGATTATTACCTCTATAAATGGGGTATGAACCCATTAGCTTAATTAGCTTACCTTTTTTACATTAAGGTGTATGATGCACGTTAGTTTTTGATACTAAGGGTGGTAGTTTAATTCTATCTTATGTAATGTTAATGGAGGTAAATTGTTTACATAATTTATCATATCACGATAACCCTTTATTTCAGGCACTCCACT